ACGTCCAGTCTTACGTAAATTAATACGCCCATTCCTACGCGAACCAATTCTTTGTATAGGTTTTGCCATATTTTATCATCTCATAAATATGAATCAGAAATATATAAAAAGATATGGAGATATCCATTTTATGTTAAAACAAATCTTTTATTTTTACATAACCACTCTTTGAGAAACTTTAGAAAGATTATCCTTGTCTCTGTTTATGTCTCGGATTGGAACAAATCACTATAATTCGTCCGCGCCTACGGATCAGTCGACATTTTTCACAAATTTTACGAACAGAAGCCCTTATTTTCATATTTCTTACTCCTTACTTTAATTTTGAATCTATTCCTTGGAAGAAAATAAGTCTCTTGTTTTTTTTTTTGCTTCAAATTGTATCTTTGATGAAAGGGATTTTTTCAAAAAGAATCTATCTAATCGTTCGAATCTTTGTTCCGAAGTCTATAAATTATACGTCCCCTGGTTGAATGAATAATATTGCCTTATTTTTATTTTGATTCTATCCCCCGGCAGTGTTTGTATCAAACTGCATCGTATCTTCCCCGAAATATAACCTAGAATTAGATCTTCATTTTATAAAATATAAACGGATTCGGAGAGCATACCATTGGGAAATGATTCAGTAATTAAACCTTCATGAATCATTTTTTTTCATTCCAGGAAACCTTTTTGAAGTATCAACTAATGGAGGAAGAGTTATATAACTCACCTTTCCTCTTTATTTCACAAATAGGAAGTTAGAGATAAAATTAGGATATCAGAGGAGGATCACCATATATAACACAAAATTTCTCCTCCAATTTTTTCTAGTCTAGCTTCTCGATCTGTCATTATGCCTCGAGAAGTGGAAAGAATTACAATTCCCATTCCACCTAAAATCTTAGGAATTTTTTTATAGTTGGAATAAATTCGTAGACCGGGTCGACTGATACGTTTTAAAATCGTTTTATATATTTCTTTCCTAGTTCTTTTATGGCGCAAGGTTGAAACCAAGAAATTTTTATTACTTTCCTGATGTTTCCGAACATTTTCAATAAAACCCTCTCGTAGGAGTATTTTAACAATGTTTTCGGTGATATTTGTGGATACTATTCGAACCGTTCCATTTTTACTCATGTTAGCATTTCTTATAGAAGTTATTATATCAGCAATAGCGTCTCTGCCCATGACGAATTATAATTATTGGTGCTTCCTAATTTTGATATAATCAACATGTTTTTTTATTTGAATACTTCAAAGTATTCATTATTTAATTAAATTCGAAATTGATTATTAAATTAATTATTAAATTTAGTAAAAGTATATACGTGAGACACAATCTATTAATTGGGTTTATTTCAGATATTCTACTAGAACAATATCCTAATTTGATCTATGACTATGAGTCTTTATAATACCTCGGGAGCTAATGAAACTATTTTAGTAAAATTCAACTGTCTCAATTCCCGAGCAATCGCGCCAAAAACTCGAGTTCCTTTTGGATTTCCTTCTTGATCAATGACAACCGCTGCATTGTCATCATATCGTATTATCATACCGTTGTCACGTTTGAGTTCTTTACATGTACGTACAATTACAGCTCTTATTACTTCTGATCTTTCTAGAGGCATATTGGGCACTGCTTCTTTAATTACAGCAACAATAACGTCACCAATATGAGCATATCTATGATTACCAGCTCCTATGATTCGAATACACATTAATTCTCGAGCTCCACTGTTATCTGCTACATTCAAAAGGGTCTGAGGTTGAATCATATCATTTTTATTTGAATTTTTTATTTCAATGCAAAGAATGAGGAAAAAGAAGAAATAGTATTTGTCTAGAAATAAAGAAACTCGTGGTTGTTTTTTCATCCCTTTTTTATATTTAGTTCTACATCCCTATCCTGAAATAACAAATTGAGTTTTTATAGGCATTTTGCACGCAGCTATTGAAATTGCTGCTCTGGCTACAGTTTCTGAGACTCCCCCCATTTCGTAAAGTATTCGACCGGGTTTAACAACAGATACCCAATATTCGGGAGATCCCTTTCCCGACCCCATACGTGTTTCTGCGGGCCTTACTGTAATAGGTTTATCAGGAAAAACACGTACCCATATTTTTCCACCACGACGTGCATATCGTGTCATTGCTCTTCGTCCTGCTTCTATTTGTCTAGCGGTAATCCAAGCGGGTTCAAGTGCCTGAAGAGCATATCTGCCGAAGCAAATATGATTACCCCGGCAAGATATTCCTTTCATTCTTCCTCTATGTTGCTTACGAAATCTGGTTCTTTTGGGGTTATAGTTGATGGTTTTTTCCCACCTCTACTACAGAACCGGACATGAGAGTTTCTTCTCATCCAGCTCCTCACGAATGAAAGGATTCGATAATATTACAGATGCACATGTATTTAATAACTAATACATTAAACTAAGTAATGGGATTTATTGATATTATATTTCATTTATTAGATAAGAAGCTGTATATACGGTTAGATTTGTCTATTTCTAGATATCGATAATGTTTCTTTTTTATACCGGATCCTTATTTTTTTTTTTTTACTTTTCTTTTAATAAATTATTGAATCAAGACAATATTGGAATCCAATAAATAAGAAATAAGGGTTTCGCGGGCGAATATTGACTCTTTCCTTTTCCTGCTTTATTCGTAGGATCAATCCACAACCTCTCCGAGTAAAAAAAAAATGGTTCTTGGTTCATTCCGCCATCCCGCCTGCTCAATCATTTGGATTCTTTTAAATAGAATCCTATATAGTCACAGGTTTCGTCGTTCCTATAGCTTCTCCATTAATGATTAGACCTGAACTCTGCAATGGAGCTCTCAACAAAATCTGTTTCCGAGTCAATCTCCTCAGTTTCTATTAACCGGAAGCTCCTTATTACTTATATATCATTTATTATTTATATATCAATCGATACAATATTAAATAATAATTAAATAATATTAAAACAATATGAAATTAATGCTTTATTACATTGCCTTTTATTTATATGAGGTAATTCATAGACCATACATATTGGAATTATATATCATTGATATTTTTATTCTCTCTTTCTATCACCTTTCCATTTATCCGCATCCCTTTATTTTTTTTTTTCAAATCCACAATCATATTTTTTTGTTATGGAACAATTCCAGTTGTTACAACTATATGATTGATTCAGTCATATAGTGACTGTTTTTGGGATCTCGACAATATGAAGCAATAAGTTAGTTATTAGTTTTTAATTTTTTTTTTTATTTTTATATAGTAGTTGTAGTTATTGAATTAATATTAGGGATCAGTCTTTTTTTGATCCTATTAAAAACTCTAAAGAAAAAACTAACGAGTCACACACTAAGCATAGCAATTATAAAAAAAAGGTTAATTTCTTTTTTATTCAACCTTATAGAATTCGAATTATTTTATTTTTTTGATTTAACAGAAAAACAGAAAAAGTTTCTAGTTTTTTGTTCTATATATCACTATATTACTGGATAGAATGACAAGATAAATAAAGGTCTATTATTCTTCATCCACAAATATCCAAATTTTAAGGCCTAGTACTCCATGGATAGTTCGAATTGTATAGGAACAATGATCAATTTTAGCGCGAATTGTTTGTAGAGGAACCCTACCTTCTCTGATCCATTCGACACGTGCAATTTCTTTTCCGTCAATACGTCCTGCAATTTGTATTTGAATTCCTTTTGTATCTGTTTGTTCAGTTAATTCAATAGCTCTTTTCATTGCCTTTCGAAATGAAACTCTATTTTTTAATTGAGAAGCCATATATTCTGCAAGAATATTGGGGTCTCCATAAGGTTTTTCTATTCGTGTGATAGCAATGTTGATTCTTCGGTTCACAGAACGAAATTCTTTTTGTACATTCATCTGTAATTCTTCGATTCCTCGTGTTCGGCCCTCTATTAATAAATTTGGGAATCCAATATGGATTATAACCTGGATTAAATCAATTCTTTTTTGAATTTCTATACGTGAAATTCCAATTCCTTCGAAACCTGAGGATATTTTTTTATTTTTTTTTACATAGTTCTTTATACAATTCCGTATTTTCTCATCTTCTTGTAGACCTACAGAAAAATTTTTTGGTTGTGCGAACCAAAAAGAATGATGATTTTGGGTTGTACCAAGTCTGAAACCAAGCGGATTTATTTTTTGTCCCATATTTTTATTATATTATCTTTCCATCTATTTTTTTTCTAAATATGAATCTAAATCTTAAATTCATTGAAAGATAATTTTGATTTATCTTTTAATACAATTGTTATATGACAAGTTGGCCTTTTTATCGGATAACTACGTCCTCGAGCTCTAGGTCTTAATTTTTTCACAAAAGAACCTCCATTGACTTCGGCTTTACTAATGAATAAATCGGTTTCGTTCAAACCCATATTATGATTAGCGTTTGCTGCTGCGGAATAAACCAATTTTAAAATGGGATAAGATGCTCGATAAGGCAAAAGTTCCAATATCATAAGCGTTTCCTCATAAGAACGTCCGCGAATCTGATCAATTACTCTTTGTGCTTTGAAAACAGACATACATATATGTTGAGCTAAAACTTTTACTTCTCCACTTGAATTTGAGTTCTTTTTCTTTATCATAAGGTTATCTCCCGCCAATGAATGATAAGTATCTATTTTTTTTTCCAAATTAACGACGAGATTTATTATCGTTTCTCGCATGTCTCGCGAAAGTCAGAGTCGGCGCGAATTCTCCCAATTTGTGACCTACCATACGATCTGTTATATAGATAGGTAAATGTTCCTTTCCATTATGAATAGCGATTGTATGGCCAATCATTTTGGGTATAATGGTAGATGCCCGAGACCAAGTTACTATTATTTCTTTCTCCTCCCTCATGTTGAGTTTTTCAATTTTTCTTGATAAATGATTAGCTACAAAAGGGTTTTTTTTTAGTGAACGTGCCACAGCTGATTACTCCTTTTTTTACATTTTAAAGATTGGCATTCTATGTCCAATAGAATATCTCGATCTAAGTATGAAGGTAAGAATAAATACAATAATGATGAATGGAAAAAAGAGAAAATCCTTTAGCTAGATAAGGGGCGGATGTAGCCAAGTGGATCAAGGCAGTGGATTGTGAATCCACCACGCGCGGGTTCAATTCCCGTCGTTCGCCCATCACATTATTTCAAATTCAAAAAATTCGATTTTCAATATTCCTATTTACGGCGACGAAGAATAAAACTATCACTATATTTTTTCCTTTTCCGACTTCTTCTTCCAAGCGCAGGATAACCCCAAGGAGTTGTGGGTTTTTTTCTACCAATTGGGGCTTTCCCTTCCCCACCTCCATGGGGATGGTCTACAGGGTTCATAACTACTCCTCTTACTACAGGACGCTTACCTATCCAACACTTCGATCCGGCTCTACCCAAACTTTGTTGATTCACCCCAACATTACCCACTTGTCCGACTGTTGCTAAGCAGTTTTTGGATATCAAACGGACCTCCCCGGATGGTAATCTTAATGTGGCTGATTTACCCTCTTTTGCGATCAGTTTCGCTACAGCGCCCGCCGCTCTAGCTAATTGTCCACCCTTTCCAAGCGTGATTTCTATGTTATGTATGGCCGTGCCTAAGGGCATATCGGTTGAAGTAGATTCTTCTTTTAAAAACCCCTTCCCAAACTGTACAAGCTTCTTCCAAAGCATACGGCTTTCTAGATGTATATGATGATATCTAGACAGATGGATCTTTATCTTATATGAATCGTATGATGAAGTACCACATGAGTGGATATATAGGAATCCAAATCTGCCGAATCACTCATGTATGATCTTCTACATCCTAGGTCTCCCCGTTCCATCATCTGGCTTATGTTCTTCATGTAGCATTCAGACCGAATGACTCTATGAAATTACGTCGATACTTCCACATATTACGGGTAACGTAGGAGACATCTCTATTTTTCCCCGGGGGGATCTTTATAATTACCACTGCTTAGCTTTCAATTCGCCTCTGACCATCAAATTAAATGTGAATAACCCGTCCTCCTCTCTTTGAAACAAGGGGCGCTTCCGGTTCTGTGCGTGCTTCAAACAATTTTGTCTTCTCCATATTACCATATCTCTAGAGTCAATAATTTTCTATGAGGAACTACTGAACTCAATCACTTGCTGCCGTTACTCAATAGTTTTCTGTTGAGGTCTATCCCATAGAGGTACTCAAATTGGATCAGTGATTGATTTCTAGGTTTCATCGTAAACCTAATTGGTTACTTCCAATTACGTAAATCAATAGTTCAAACCGCACTCAAAGGTAGGGCATTTCCCATTGATATAGGGACTTCTGTACCAGAAATAATGGTATCTCCAATTATAGCCCCTCTGGGGTGTAAAATATATCTTTTCTCGCCATCCCCATAATGTATGAGACAAATGTATGCATTTCGATTAGGGTCATATTCTATGGTTACGATTCTACCAGATATGTCTTTTTCATTCCGTCGAAAATCGATTTTACGGTATAGACGCTTATGACCTCCCCCTCTATGTCTTGCGGTAATGATTCCTCTGGCATTACGACCTTTACCACAATGATGCTGTCCACAGATCAAATTATTTCGTGGATTGGATTTCATTTGACTGTCTATGGCTCTATTACGTGTGCTCGGGGTAGAAGTTTTGTATAAATGTATCGCCGTGTTATTAAGTATTTTGCTTTAAGTTCTTTTCTCTATAAGAGGTGGAATAGAATAACCCGGTTGAAGCGTAATGATCATACGTCTGTAATGCATTGTATGTCCCATAATAGGTCCTATTCTTCTACCCTTTCCTGGGAGTCGATGACTATTCATAGCTATTACCTTGACACCAAAGAAGAGTTCGACCCAATGCTTTATTTCTGTCCTAGTTGATCCTGATTCGACATTAGAAGTATATTGATTGTTCCCCAATAACCGAATACTTTTTTCTGTAAATACTGCATATTTGATTCCATCCATAACTCCATTTTCTTCCCTATGAGTTCCAGTATCGATAAGAATTCTAGTTCTTACTGTTCATATGTTATGGTATGAATATACCATACCAATTCGTTATGTATGGATGATGAGATTCCATTGATACAGAGCCAATTCCAATAGACTTATTGAACGTTCCCATTGGCGTGCATCCAGCAGGAATTGAACCTACGAATTTGCCAATTATGAGTTGGGCGCTTTAACCATTCAGCCATGGATGCTTAACAGGGCTCATTGTACATCGTGAATAACCAAATTCCAATTGAAATGAAATCTTTAGGAGGAATCAATGAAAATCTTTAGGAGGAATCAATGAAACGATATCAATTCAAATCCTGGATCTTCGAATTGAGAGAGATATTGAGTGAGATCAAGAATTCTCACTATTTCTTAGATTCATGGATCAAATTCGATTCAGTGGGATCTTTCACTCACATTTTTTTCCACCAAGAACGTTTTATGAAACTCTCTGACCCCCGAATTTGGAGTATCCTACTTTCACGTGATTCACAGGGTTCAACAAGCAATCGATATTTCACGATCAAAGGTGTAGTACTGCTTGTAGTAGTGGTCCTTATATCTCGTATTACCAATCGAAAGATGGTCGAAAGAAAAAATCTCTATTTGATGGAGCTTCTTCCTATACCTATGAATTCCATTGGACCCAGAAATGAGACATTGGAAGAATCTTTTTGGTCTTCCAATATCAATAGATTGATTGTTTCGCTCCTGTATCTTCCAAAAGAGAAAAAGATTTCTGAGAGTTGTTTCATGGATCCGCAAGAGAGTACTTGGGTTCTCCCAATAAATAAAAAGTGTATCATGCCTGAATCGAACCGGGGTTCGCAGTGGTGGAGGAACCGGATCGGAAAAAAGAGGGATTCTAGTTGTAAGATAGCTAATGAAACCGTAGCTGGAATTGAGATCTCATTCAAAGAGAAAGATAGCAAATATCTGGAGTTTCTTTTTTTATCCTATACGGATGATCCGATCCGCAAGGACCATGATTGGGAATTGTTTGATCGTCTTTCTCCGAGGAAGAAGCGAAACATAATCAACTTGAATTCGGGACAGCTATTCGAAATCTTAGGGAAAGACTTGATTTGTTATCTCATGTCTGCTTTTCGTGAAAAAAGACCAATTGAAGGGGAGGGTTTCTTCAAACAACAAGGAGCTGAGGCAACTATTCAATCAAATGATATTGAGCACGTTTCCCATCTCTTCTCGAGAAACAAGTGGGGTATTTCTTTGCAAAATTGTGCTCAATTTCATATGTGGCAATTCCGCCAAGATCTCTTCGTTAGTTGGGGGAAGAATCAGCACGAATCGGATTTTTTGAGGAACGTATCGAGAGAGAATTGGATTTGGTTAGACAATGTGTGGTTGGTAAACAAGGATTGGTTTTTTAGCAGGGTACGGAATGTATTGTCAAATATTCAATATGATTCCACAAGATCTATTTTCGTTCAAGTAACGGATTCTAGCCAATCGAAAGGATCCTCTGATCAATCCAGAGATCATTTCGATTCCATTAGAAATGAGGATTCAGAATATCACACATTGATCGATCAAACAGAGATTCAGCAACTAAAAGAAAGATCGATTCTTTTGGATCCTTCCTTTCTTCAAACGGAACGAACAGAGATAGAATCAGATCGATTCCCGAAATGCCTTTTTGGATCTTCCTCAATGTCCCGGCTATTCACGAAACGTGAGAAGCAGATGAATAATCATCTGCTTCCGAAAGAAATCGAAGAATTTCTTGGGAATCCTACAAGATCAATTCGTTCTTTTTTCTCTGACAGATGGTCAGAACTTCATCTGGGTTCGAATCCTACTGAGAGGTCCACTAGAGATCAGAAATTTTTGAAGAAAAAACAAGATGTTTCTTTTGTCCCTTCCAGGCGATCGGAAAATAAAGAAATGGTTGATATATTCAAGATAATTACGTATTTACAAAATACCGTCTCAATTCATCCTATTTCATCAGATCCGGGATGTGATATGGTTCCGAAGGATGAACCAGATATGGACAGTTCCAATAAGATTTCATTCTTGAAAAAAAATCCATTTTTGGATTTATTTCATCTATTCCATAACCGGAACAAAGGGGGATACACGTTACACCACGATTTTGAATCAGAAGAGAGATTTCAAGAAATGGCAGATCTATTCACTCTATCAATAACCGAGCCGGATCTGGTGTATCATAGGGGATTTGCCTTTTCTATTGATTCCTACGGGTTGGATCAAAAAAAATTCTTGAATGAGGTATTCAACTCCAGAGATGAATCGAAAAAGAAATCTTTATTGGTTCTACCTCCTCTTTTTTATGAGGAGAATGAATCTTTTTATCGAAGGATCAGAAAAAAATTGGTCCGGATCCACTGCGGGAATGATTTGGAAGATCCAAAACTAAAAACAGCGGTATTTGCTAGCAACAACATCATGGAGGCAGTCAATCAATCTAGATTGATCCGAAATCTGATTCAAATCCAATATAGCATCTATGGGTACATAAGAAATGTATCGAATCGATTCTTTTTAATGAATAGATCCAATCGCAACTTCGAATATGGAATTCAAAGGGATCAAATAGGAAATGATACTCTGAATCATATAACTATAATGAAATATACGATCAACCAACATTTATTGAATTTGAAAGAGACTCAGAAGAAATGGTTTGATCCTCTTATTTCTCGAACCGAGAGATCCATGAATCGGGATCCTGATGCATATAGATACAAATGGTCCAATGGGAGCAAGAATTTACAGGAACATTTGGAACATTTCGTTTCTGAACAGAAGAACCGTTTTCAAGTAGTGTTCGATCGATTACGTATGAGTCAATATTCGATTGATTGGTCCGAGGCTATCGACAAACAAGATTTGTCTAAGTCACTTCGTTTCTTTTTGTCCAAGTCACTTCTCTTTTTGTCCAAGTCACTTCCCTTTTTGTCCAAATCACTTCCCTTTTTCTTTGTGAGTATCGG